TATTATCTAGGGGATAGTCGCTTCAAATTGAATTTTCCCTAGATAACATCTATTCAATTCAATTTTTTATCTATTTTTTTGCGAATATATTATAGATTGTCTTAAAGATTTAAAATTCATTTTCTTTATTTAGATTATTTAGAAATTAGAAAAAAAAAAATGATAATAACCATAAATCCAATGGATTTAAATTTGATTCTTTGCAAAATCAATTGCGAAATGCTTTTCTATTTCTAGAATTTTCAATATCTCTTTGACATCTTCTATGCAAAGATCCTTAATTTTCATAAGGTCTTCTTGACTCTTATTTAAAAGGTCCGATAATGTATGTATATTGGACTTTTTGAGACAATTATAAATCTTAGGAGTCAATTCTGATTGGTCAATAAAAATATATTTCAATGCTATTTCTTGTTGATTTTTCTTTAGTTTAGCCAATTTATTATGAAAAGTAAAAAGGGGTAAAGTACCCTTATGTTGGCTTTTTTCTAAATGTAAGTTTTCTTCTTCTGCCTGTAAAAAAGGAATAAATAAATCAATCAAATGCCGAGAGGCTTCATGAAGTGCTTCTTTAGGAGTTAAACTCCCATTTGTCCATATTTCTAGAAAAAGTATCTCTTGCTTTTCATTCCCATTTCCATAAGAATGAACACTATGATTCACATTTCGAACGGGCATGAATACAGCATCGATTGGATAACTTCCATTTTGAAAGTTATTTGGCGATTTTATACAATAGCCACGAGTCCTTTCGATTTGTAAGCCAATACACAAGTCAATTGGTTCCGTTAGAATAGCTATATGCTGTGTATTATCAACGATTTGCACCGAAGGTGGTAAGATGATATCTTGAGCAGTTACATATCCAGGGCCTTTGACACAAATAGACGCGTCACAAGTTCCATACAAATTGCTTCTCAATACAATTTCTTTCAAATTCATTAAAATTTCATGTACTGATTCTTGAATCCCTGCTAGAGTAGAAAATTCGTGTGGTATTTTCTCAGATTTTGCGCGTGTGATACACGTTCCTTCTAGTTCTCCAAGCAAACCCCTTCGCATCGCAATGGCTATTGTGTCCGCTTGACCCTTCATAAGCGGAGACATAATAAAGCGTCCATAAAAAAGACGTTTACTGTCGGCTCTTGATTCAACACACTTCCACTGTAGTGTCCGAGTAGATATTGTTACTTTCTCTCGAACCATAAGAATGTTTGTTATTTTTGATCAAATCATTGAATTATTTATTTCTCTTGAAATCTCTTCAATGTTTATATTTTTACAATGTTTACAATGTTTAGATTTTTACACACGTCGTTTTTTAGGGGGCCTGCAGCCATTATGTGGCATAGGAGTTACATCCCGGACGAAACTTAATAATATACCACTTCTACGAATAGCTCTTAATGCCGCATCTCGTCCGAGACCGGGGCCTTTTATCATGACTTCAGCTCGTTGCATACCTTGATCCACTACTGTCCGAATAGCATTTCCAGCTGCGGTCTGAGCAGCAAATGGTGTCCCTCTTCTTGTGCCCCTGAACCCGCACATTCCGGCGGAAGACCATGAGATCACCCGCCCCCGTACGTCTGTAACCGTCACAATAGTATTGTTGAAACTTGCTTGAACATGAATAACTCCTTTTGGTATTTTACGCGCATTCTTACGTGAACTAATACGGCCATTCCTGCGCGAACCAATTCTAGGTAAAGGTTTTGCCATATTTTATGTTATCATCTTATAAATAGAAGCCAGGTGTCTATGGATATATCCATGTCATGTCAAAATAAATCTTTTTTTTTATTTATATATCGGATGCCTTAAAGATAAAGAAGATAAAGAGTCCCGGTTTCGAAGGACTAGCCTTGTCTTTGCTTATGTCTCGGATTGGAACAAATTACTCTAATTCGTCCCCGTCTACGTATTAGTCGGCATTTTTCACAAATTTTACGAGCGGAGGCCCTTATTTTCATATTTGTCATTCCTTAATTTTGAATATACATGTGTTTTTGAAGAAAATAAGTTTCGTTAAATTTTTCAATCTGGAATTATATCTCTATGAAAATGAAAGGAATATGGAAGTTGAAAAAAAAAAAAAAAACTACCTAATCATTCGAATTTTTGTTGTGTAGTCTATAGATTAGACGTTCTCTGGTCGAATCATATCGGCTTACTTCCATTTTTATTTTTACTCTATGCCTTAGTAGTCTACGGATAAAACAAAACTATGTCGGATTTTTTCTGAAACAGAACCTAAAATCCGATCTTCATTATCGAAACAAACTTGAGAGATACCATTAGTAAGTGATTCAACAATTAAACCGTCTTGACTTGACTCTATTTTTATTCTTTCATTCCAGCTAAAACCTCGTGAAGTATCAAGTATCAATTAATATAATGCAGGAAAAATAATAAAAATAATATTAGAACCTCTTTCTTTCTTCTTTCTATTTTTTTTTTTTTTCACAAACAGGAAGTCCGGATAAAATTTTGATATCCGAGAGGAAAGATTACCATATATAACACAAGATTTCTCCACCGATTTTTTCTAGTCGAGCCTCCCGGTCTGTCATTATACCCCGAGAGGTAGAAAGAATTACAATCCCCATCCCGCCTAGAATTCTAGGAATTTTTTGATAGTTAGAATAGATTCGTAGACCGGGCCGACTTATTCGTTTTAAATTTAGATTAGTTCCATACGATCCTTTCCTATTTCTTCTATGTCGTAGAGTTAAAACAACAAAAAATTTCTTACCTTCCTGATGTTTCCTCACATTTTCAATAAAACCTTCTTGCAAAAGTATTTTAATAATTTTTTCGGTGATGTTAGTAAATGCTAGTCGGACAGTTCCTTTTCTATCCGTGTCCGCATTTCCTATAGAGGTTATTATGTCAGCAATAGTGTCTCTCCCCATGATAAACTAAATTTATTGGTGCCTCATAATTTTGATATAATCAACATATTTTTCTTTTTTTTTTGTTTGTTTTCTTTTTATCATATGAATTCATTTTTTTTTTATTATTTTAGAGGTATATGCATGAACTTCAATCTACTAATTTCTTTCATTTTTAATTAATTTTTTTTTAATTAATTTTATAATTTATTCTAATTTACTTTAATTAATTCCATTCAAATACTATAACTATATCGGGGTCTCATCTTATATCTTACAATGTTTTATCTTACAATACTTCAGGTGCTAATGAAACTATTTTAGTGAAATTTAACTGTCTCAATTCCCGGGCGATTGCACCAAAAATTCTAGTTCCTTTTGGATTTCCGTCTTGATCAATGACAACTGCAGCATTGTCATCATATCTTATTATTATGCCGTTGTCACGTTTGAGTTCTTTACAAGTACGTACAATTACAGCTCTGATTACTTCGGATCTTTCTAGAGGTGAATTTGGTACGGCTTCTTTGATTACAGCAACAATAATGTCACCGATATGTGCATATCGCCGATTACTAGTCCCCATGATTCGAATACATATTAATTTTCGGGCTCCACTGTTATCTGCTACACTCAAATGGGTCTGAGATTGGATCATATCATTTTTTGAATCTGTTATTTCAATGCAAAGGGCAAAAAAAAAAGAAATATTTTTGTTCAAAAAAAAAAATAAACGTTCGATTTTTGTTTTTTTAATCCTAAAGGACTTTTTCCTTTGGTTTTTCTATTCCTATCTCGAAATAATGAATTGAGTTTGTATAGGCATTTTTGACGCTGCTATTGAAATAGCCTTTCTAGCTATATTTTCTGTTACTCCGCCCATTTCATAAAGTATTCTGCCAGGTTTAACGACAGCTACCCAATATTCGGGGGATCCTTTCCCCGATCCCATACGTGTTTCCGTAGGTCTTGCAGTAACGGGTTTGTCAGGAAATATACGTACCCATATTTTTCCCCCGCGGCGCGCATTTCTTGTCATTGCCCGTCGTCCCGCTTCTATTTGTCTAGATGTAATCCAAGCGGGTTCAAGTGCCTGAAGAGCATATCTACCGAAAGAAATACAATTACCTCGATAAGACATTCCTTTCATTCTTCCTCTATGTTGCTTACGGAATCTGGTTCTTTTGGGGTTATAGTAGATGGTTGTTTATCAATTCCATCCCTACTACAGAACCGGACATGAGAGTTTCTTCTCATCCAGCTCCTCGCGAATGAAATGATTAAAAAAATATACATGTAATAATATACTATACTAAAGCATGGTATTTGGTGGGATTTCTCCTGTTATTATAAATTTGTATTATTAGAAATTTGTATATTTTTGTATTATTGTATTTTCTATTCTATCGAATTTTATATGACTATGTATTCGATTTCTGTTTTTCATTCTGTTTATATATTTTATATAGTCAATATGTTATAAGATTGTTTTGTTTAAAATTTTTAAATTTAATAACATAAAAACCTCCGCGGGCGAATATTTACTATTTCAATAATTATTTTACTATTTCAATAATTATTTCATTTGTGGAAGTAATCCATTAGTTTTTAGAATAAAGACTAAATAGAAATGAATTGTCTACTGGTTTCTTTCTTTTCTTTCGCCATCCTGCCCAATAAATCAGTACTGATTTATTGGTTCCGTCGTCCCCATCACTTCCCAATTAATGGTTAGGTCCTACTTTTACAATGGAGTCCTGAATAAAATCAAATTGAATGAAATTTGTTATTGAGTCAATTTTCTCAGTCTTTATTGGCTCCGGGCTCTTGATTTTTTGTTCTATGAATAGATTCATTTAATTATAGATCAATCTCTATTGATGCTTTATTACATTCATTGGCTTTTATAAAATGAATCATAGACCTTACATATTGGAATCATATATCATTGATATTTTTTTTTTTCTTGTTTTTTTCTTTCTTTCACCCTTCCATTTATCTGCATTATTTTCTATTTTGTTTTAGAATAAAATAATCAGATTGATTTTTTTTTCTGAAAAAAAAAAAATTGCAATTGCTGCAATTATATGATTACTATATCATATC